CTTTTTTCCTTTTTTGGACAAGCGCCGGAAGAGGCTTTCATTTAGTTGACGTTTTAGTGGGTGACGTCTATTAAAAAAATAAAAAGATGAAGAGTCAGTTTTCCTATGTCTTCGGGTGCCACAGTTGCTACATTAAACACTTCGTCTATGGTGTCTTTCACCCCGGGCAACGCAACCTGTTGCCTAGTTTTGAGTCTTGCTCACCTTCAAGTTCAAGATTCTTTACCCACACTTTCACTCACAAAAAAGGCACTGAATCAGCTAATCAGCTCAGTCGGAGACGAGATGCTGTTAAAGAGCCCTAATTCGTATTCGTGCTATGAAGTTGGTCAATCCTCGAGGATTGAATACTTTCCTCTCCTTAGTTCTTAACTTGGGTCTCTCTCTGATAAGGAATGAATCAAATTATCGCATGAACGCAACTCCTTTCATTCATTCTTATTCTTCACTTATCAAAAGTTATATTATATAAGTCAAAGCCTTAAGCTAAGCAGCATACTCGAATCCTTCAACGATGATGCTGCCGTTTCGGCTTACGACTCTTGAACTTGAAGGTGAGCGAGCCGGTTTAGTTTGGCTCACATCATGTGAATTCTTCAGGGAATTGGGCCTGTGTACAGTAATTGTTCAAAAAAACCCTACTCTTACTTAGTTCATGCTGCCGGGTGTCGATATGGCAAGTCTGGAGTCAGAAGATCGGTCCCTTCCTGCGCGTATAACACTCAGCATGTAAACTTCCTAACCATCTTGTTGAATGGCTTGTCTCCGGAAAGAAAAACAACCCTATCAGAGGAACGAAGTAGCTCGACCATAAGGGAGAGGAACGAAGCATGGATGACTCATAAAAAGATTAACATCTCTACAGCACAGGGTTCCTTTGGATCAGGACACCAAAACCTATATCCCTTCACCCAGACCAATAAAGAGAATTCCTTTGCCTCTCTCTTTTGTGCGCCAAGCCGGTCAATGTATAGGGCTAGGGAGTCTTCACCTCCAATTCTTAATTAAGACTACAGATGCAACTTACGGCCCTCTCTTCTATAGCTGGTACAACCCATCCTGGCAAGCTTGATGCTGGCAAACCTTACCTTCAAGGTTTTAGCTTAGCTTAATTGGAAGATTTGGGGGAAGAGGAATGAAAGAGGGACATCTCATTTCTTTCTTTACATGTATCTGATTTCATTCGACTAGCAGCAATCTTCGATTCTGATATCATATTAGGAGAGGGGGAAGGGAATCCGAATAGGATAGGTTTGCGAAAGACCGAGGTCTTGACTTCTGCCTGTGCCTCTCGCTTTCATTCACAGGTTAGCCGAAGGCACGGAGATAGTGATTCGATCTTCCCCTTCGGCTAGATGGACTCTTTAATCGGAGGGTACTATTTCACCCGAGAAATCCTACTTCACCTACCTTTGGAACTCAGATCTCAAGAGAATGACTGGACTACAGGACTTCCGGTCAGTGCTACTAGACCTCTAAGCAAGTGTTGCTAGACTTTTCCAGGCTGCTCTTACAACAGCAAGCAAGCGAGAAGGAATTTGATTTGAAAGAAAAGACAGGAATTGGATTAGAAAGAAAGGACGGAATCCGATGCTATTGGTTTACCGCGTAAAGATTAGCTCTCTCCGAGCAAGCACGCATGTAGGACGTAAGGTAAAAAAGTCAGCATGAAGCTTTACTTTATGTTCAATAGCTTAGTCAGACTTGCCGTAATACGGAATAGCCGGTGTTCGAACCGATTCTCCTATATTAGCTAGTCGAAAATGGTTCACCCGGGCTTGCATCCTCTCCTATTCGGAAGAGTAGTTGGATCTTATTCTCTAGCGTGAACGCTCACTCGCATACTGTCACAGCTAATTTAAGTGCGCAACTGTGGTTATTGATTCAATTGCCAGGCCTCTACCACCGGTTAGAAGACCCTCAAGGCTGACGTTCGTTCTTCTTTTTGTTACCATGCTTCCGCCCAAAGGTGATTAGTTACCAATGAAGACGTGAGTCGTCGAATTAGATCTGTACAATTTCTCAATAAAGTAAGAAAATTTCATATCTTTCTATATAGAATATAATTTAAAAGGCTGCCATTGTCTTATTTCTTTGGGGGATTCGTTCAAGCACATTTTGAAAAGTTCTCTTACTTAGCAGCCCTCTCTTTATGCACTTAGTTACGAAAGTAGTGAAATGGAGAAAAAGTTGAAAGACAACTAAAAGGGTTCAGTCACATCGGTCACATCTTTTGGTTCGATGCTTTGAATCCTTACTCTCGTCCCGGTTTCCTAACGGACGTGGTAAAGGAGCCTCTCGCTAATCAATAATAGAATGCGATCCCTTCTTTCTTCCATTCTCTTCAGCTGAATGAATGCAGGCATGGCTGACTCGTTGGTTATAAGGCTGAAGCTACTTCGGAATTCAATAGAATGTTCTCCTTAGCACCTGCTAAAGGGACTGTCTGAGTCTAATTCCAAATCCCTATCGTCAACTCGGGCTCACACCTAGCCAATTTCGTATATTCATAGTTTGCTTATGACTTCCTGAATGGCTTTGAGGAGTATGAAAAAGCTACTCTTCTTCTGAGGCAAGTAGCTAGTTGACTGTAGGTTTAGAGCACGCTAGGATAGATTCTAACTCTCTCCGGTCTTTTATTACATAACCTCTTGCTAGGCGAATGGGCTTTTCTGATCGAGAAGAATGATTCAACCTCCGCATCTTAGTGTCCGGTAGTGACATAACCTCGGTCTTGGGGAGGCCCTACCCTAATGTCTCTCTCTACCCTTAGCTCGGGACGGGATGAAGTGTTCAAGGTTCTCCCCAGTCATTATTATTATAACACATCAAAATTGTCTCGTCAACGCTATGCGCTCTCAAGATTTCAATAACACTTCTGAAGTAGAATTGTTAGAGATTCAACTCCCCTCCATCCTACCACTGAGCTCAATCTAAATAAGGCCGGGGCTCGCGAGGATAGGACTGCAGGCACTACACTTATCATTTCACATATGCTGATCTAAGCTGGAGCTCCTTCTCTTATGATTTTTTTTGCCAACGACAAAAAAAGCTATCTATTTCTTGGTGCTTTGAGTAGAAATAGTGCTTGCTTTCGCACGCCGATCTAATTGATCGCATCGCAAGTGAAGATGTCGTCGCGTCAATCAAGTCAAGTATAATTGCTGTTTTTTTCCCTTTCTACTTTAGAATTAGAAACTAAATGCTATTCGTTTCTTCCCAAAATTGCTCAAAGAGCATGTGTTAAGAATATTCTTCTGTCAGAGCCGGAGGATCTTTCGCGTAACCCTAGTTAACTCGAGTCGAAGCACCCAAGAAAGGGAAAGACTAGAAGGATGCTACCCACGCACCATCAACAATAGCATAAGGTCAAGAGCTAGGAAGAGATGGGAGGGAAGTCCCCAACCTCAAAGGTTTCGGATGAACATCAAATCCACCTCGAAAGAAAACAAGTGAACTACAAAGAAAGAATTGAAAGGAATTCCTTTTTTGTATTGGTAGCCACTTGCAGCTCGATTTCACTTAGCGATCTCGACTAAGTAACCTCACCAGAGATAGGGTGATTTCCTTCTATTCTAGGATACCGTATGAGTTGAACGATTCGTTGAAAATGAGTTGATAAACGAATCCCTATTCCCTTTTCCCTAATCCCTATAAGAGTCTTCCGCTCCTAGTCCGCTTTTTCATAAGATAAGTTCGCTTTGTCATTTTCAATTCTTCCTATTCTCCTGCTCGCGTTTACAAGGTTTCCCACTCACCCTATTGAGTTACAGCCGGGTTCTGCAAGGAAGCATCTCGAAAGTTCCGCAATCTATGGTTGATGCCTCACTCGAACTCTATCCCATACCCTACTCGATGCTGAAGCTACTCTGCCTTTCGGAACCCAAAAGGTGGGAAGCTATGCAAAACCTGAAAAGAGGAATCTGCTTTCCATCTTTGAGCTCAGAGGTTACGATCGTCTCCTCATTAGGCTATTTTGAAAAAGTATAGCTGACTCATCAGCTGAGTGGTTCGCCTCTTGTCCACCTGAGTTGTTTACTTCATTTTCCGACCTGGAAAACCAATGACTCTTCAGGTTAGGTTCTCTTTCAACATAGACATCCCGATGACCATGGCGTTCCACGAAACAGAAAGCAAATGACAGCAAGCAGCCTCTTAGGGCGTTCGATTCCGCGAAATGGCGACCCGTTTTGCCGGAGTATTCCGCTGTGGCTAGCGAATGCTTCTGACCATCTTAGGCCATTCTTGATGATGGACCCTCCGGCAACTTTAGAACTTGGTTCGTAAGGGCTCTTATCTTGAACTAACGCTTTGATCTCGGCTTCTAGATCCATATCCTTTCGAGAGTACCCGCGCGTCTCAAAACCACCTTTATCCCAACAACCCCATGATGAACAGAGAGGAACCCGATGAGGGAAGTGGGACAAGACCTTGGCTGTCACAACAAGCAACCAATCAGTTCCAGTCCCAAGGGCAGGTAAAACGAGGCCTCGACGGATGGGAACTCCTACTCTGACTAGATTTTTGCGATCTCTAAGCGGGATTTTCAGTCATCTATCCTTTATCTTTCCCTAGCGAGTGAAGAAAGAGTGGATGTTTTGAACGAGTGTTGAGCGAGTGAAGTGCCCCATAAGCTATAAGGGCGAGCTATATGTATCAATTCCGTGAGCAGCGATTGAACTGAACGTAAAAAGTGCATCCAGCAGGAATCGAACCTACGAATTTGCCCGGTTGGGCGCTTTAACCATTCAGCCATGGATGCAAAGAGACTCAGCGAGTGAACTAGGTGTTGGTATTCCTTCTTGAGCTTCTATTTCTTCCGTTAAAGGAGATTCGAGAAAAGATGGAATAAGAAGACGTGTTTCCAGAACGAACAAGATACGGGTTGAGAAGGGGGAGTTAGCAAAGTTAGACAAGATTGGAATGGGCATAGAAACATGTATTGATGTACCATATCGGCTAATGCTCCCAGGTTGATGCGATGTATTCCACCAGTTGACTGAAGACTTGATTATGGGTATATCGATCGGTCCAGCACGGATTGAAATAGGAGCCGGTTCGATAGGAAGCTTTTGAAAACGCAGTGCACCCATGTAAATAAGGAACGAGATTAATACAGAGGTTAAACGAGCATCCCACACCCAAAAGGTGCCCCACATAGGTCTTCCCCGAAACCCCCCAGTAACTAAGGTAAACAACGTAGAAAAAGCACCCATTTCTGTACCGGTTCCGAAAGAGCGAAGAAAAAGGGGATGTTTTGTTAATAGGAACAAGAACGTGTTTATAGCCGTAGCGATATAAACAAGAATACTCATCCGAGCCGCAGGAACGTGTACATAAGGAATACGAGAATTTCCACCTTGTTGAAGGTCTAGTGGCGCTACCCGAAGACTTAAATGAATAGCCATCGCTGTTAAGAACAACCGAGATCCAATGAAAAATTTCGCGTAGCTTCTGGTCTTTGACATCAAAAAAGAAGGTTGTAATAATGAGAATGAAAGGGACATCTTATCATTTTATCCTAGCTAGTGGAACAATAAAGACGAAGTGTCTAATTATACTTATGATAAAGTGAACCAAACAGGAAGTGTTTTTACTGCACTGCCTTTCTTCTCTTATTCTAAGTTGGATCGAGATTGAGGCTAAGGATAGAGAGATGAAAACCATCATTGAGGTTAAGGATAGAGAGATGAAAACCATCATTGAGGCTAAGGATAGAGAGATATCCGAGATGAAAAGACAGATTGAAGAGATAAGCAATCAAATTCAGCAGCTGCAAGCCAATCTCACTAACAAGAAGAAGACAACTTGTAATAAGGCTAAAGAAGAAAGGTTGACGGATCATAATCAAACAACAGATAAGAAGACTGCTGATAACCAACATGCTAAGACAAACAAGACTTTCTCGGCTAAGATTGTCAAGAAGAAACCCCCATGATCTTGCAAGCAGAGTGTGAAACTTGCTAGCGCAGAGTGCAAGAGCATCTACTAGCAGAAATGCATGCTTGCTAGCAGAAGTTGTTCAAGCATCCAACCTCATTCTATCACCACTGTAGGCCTTCAAAAAGACTGTTTAGCCACCCTTAGTCAATCAATCAAAACAACATGCATACATAGGATCGGACATTTTCTTCAATAGACAAAGGTGTCATTCTAAAGTCTAAAGAAAAGGGTATCAGAGTCAGGTGTGAGATAGCACTCTGGAAGAGCTAGAATTCTAACCTTGTGTCAGGACGTACGGGCCAAGGGACAGTCTCAGGTAGACAGTTTCTATGGGGCGTAGGCCTCCCAATTGGTCCTGTCCATTGCTCTGTTATGGGAATGTGGATGTCTTTATTCACACCACGCATTGAATGATGGGTGGGACTCTCTTTCCAGCTGTATGATAGAACAAGGGAGGTAGAAAGGAAGTTCCAGTTCCGCAAAACTAGACTTTCCAGGTTTGCTGGAGAGGGTGAGATTCACCTTTTCTCATCTCAAAGTATACAACACTTCCCGCGAGGTTCAACGTTGTCTCTGTCAAATCACTTCTTTACTGTTAAATCCATATGAAAGTTGCTAAACTGTGTTTTTAAGGGCATACAGTCACCATATAATTAGTTTTCGTACCTGTATTCAATGTATACAAAGAAGAAGGTTTGGATGTTTAGAACAGGGAATACCACTCTCAGGAATACCACACCAAGGAATAAAGGGATAAGCCACACCAAGGGATTCGTGGTACTGTAGTTTTGGTATCAATGATCAGATCATCAGACGTTCTATAACAGTTCTTCCAGAGCATACCTTCAAATCTGTGCCTGGTAAATCCAAACTTTCTTCTCTTATATTAGTCTTTATACTAAGCTCTGATTAGTCCTCCCCCTGAAGCCTGAGTCAAAGAATCCGTCGATTCCAATTCCACTATAGGAAGTGCTGTTATGATCTAAGCTGGAGCTCCTTCTCCTCTTCATTAATAGCCTGGGAACTGAGATTCTTAATTAGAGTATGGCAGGTCCGTCTTTGACCTTTGACCGGTTCGGGTTCGGGACTCGTTCTATGACCGTACTCCTATGTTTTGGGAGTCTGAGAAAGCTCTTCGTCCGCATTCCATTCCTTCTCTTTCTGTGGCATTTGTCCTGTCTTCCAAAAATGTTCTATCAATCTTCAGATAGAAGTACACCAAGCTAATCTCACTAGTCTTAACTTTAGCATTCGGGGATATCTTAGCTATTGGATTAACAGCATCAACAGGGCAGGAAAGCTGTACCAGGAAGCGAAGGGAATGAAGTAATTGAAAACGAATAAGGAGAAGAATGTCATTTTTTGATAGGGAACGAGCGGAGCCACTCGACCTACGGGATAGGGCGTTAAACAAGGTAGGTAGCGAGAGGGTACGTAGCGATGTACTAGCTCAACCGAGAGTCCGTGGGTAGACGAACGAAGTCAATCGACCAAGGGAGTTTTAGTGGAGGTTTGAAACCGCCCGCATTAGTTCAAGTAGTTGGACCACGTCTCAGCGGCTTCTTGGACTAGCTTTTGACCCCGTTTCACAGTCAGAGCCTTCCCGTGGCACCCTTCGCCCAAGACTTGAATCAGGAGATTCTTTGCAAGCCTTTTCCCCTATAGAAGATCTCCCTTTTCGAAATGCTGAAAGTTCACTTCACCCAACTCTATACCGAGCTCTTTCTTCCAGGATCGCTCAGAACAACCGGCTTCTTCACTCGTTGATTCCCAGATCTAAAATGCAAACCGGCTGCTTCGCGCATCTCTAGCCGCATTCAAGACTTGAAACCTTCACTTCAGCGGTTGTGTGCCCGAAAGTGCCTTTCTTTCCTTCTAGCCCGAGTTAAGCTCACTTGAGTTTCGCGTTTCCTGGTTCGCTTTCTACCTTTGTTTTCGTATTAGAATCTCCTATTTCATGCCACTTCATGCTGAAACTATCTTCCTTCTTTGTCTTTGTGCGAGACTGGGGGAGGAGTTGAGATCCAGTGCGCTAAAACTCTTCTAAGAAGGAATGAGTTCCCACCCTTGATTGGTAAAATTGAAGCTATACCCTTTTCTTTCAAGTTGAGCTTCGATCCTTGAGAAGGAAAAGAAGCCCAATGACCGCTACTAATAAGACGAACCACTACCAGTAGTCCTTCTTCCAACAGATGGGGTTCAATAGCTGCTGATTCTGTAACAGCTTGTTCTGTCACAGCTTCTTCAACTCAACCTCCGTAAGGTAGCAGGAATAGATCTACTAGGCCTTGAGTCGGGTTTTCACTCCTCTCCCCTCACTACTTGGTTCTGCCTTGTTGAGGCCTGTAGAGGGAGCTGCAAACTCTTCTCGGTCTCTATGACTTAAACAAGTGACCTCTTTTCTTTCATCTGTGAGATCATGTCCATGCTATGGAATTCAAGAAAAGCTGATCAACCTGTCCATTCTGCTGAACTAACGACTCTATTAGAAAGTAGACATGGTTGCTTTACCGATTGAGAAAAGCTACAGCGCTGGAAGAGCATAGGAAGAGGATGAAGGCATAGTTAGAGCTTCTGAGGCACGATAGCGAGAGCTAGATCCTGTGCTATTCCAATTGGAATGGAGAATGACATCGGGATGGGCTGCATCCTATTAAGATTTAGATGTTATAGTTAGGGCCTATCTTTTTTCTTGATGAGGGTGGCACGAAGACTGCCCGAAAGGGGTCTCATCTCTCACTGCAGCACTTGCCGCCTACAAATGGTCGAGAAAGTAGATCTGGTGAACGAACCAGCTTGAGTGAAGGTGATTATTCCAGTACCAAGTTCATATTCGGATCCACAAACGTTTCAGTCGAGGTGGACTGCAACTCGATCTCTGCTCGGGTCTTGTAACATCCTGTTGCTGCCTATTTCACTAAGGCTCTCTCTTGGCATTGGGGAGCGAAGCGATCGATCTTGTTTGACTGAGATGGTCAGATTGGTAGCTTCTTTCCTTTAGCAAGTAATTCATCTATTTCACTCTGGTTAGCTAGTGTCATTGTCCTTCTGCTTGGGTAATTAGTTACTGCTGGACCCTCCGCATAATCATTGATTTTATCCGCAATCGAACCCACAATGTCTCTTTCCCTGTTGAGGAATGCGGTAATGCCAGGCTAATAGGGTTATTCAAACCAATTCCCTAAGTACTGCCCTCTGTTGAGGACCTGGCTTTGGAACATGTCTATGTACGGTCTCTCCATTAAGCTTTGATCTACGCGCTAGCTTTCTCAGCAACTAATACCCTTATGCGGGTCTTTCGTTCATTGCCTATAGTCTGTTGTCAATATAGACTAACTTCTTTCCACAAATTTGTATAGGACTATCACCTATACCTATATCATTCATCTGACCAGTCAGTCCAAGTGATTTGAGTAATGCATATCCTTCCTCCTCGTTGAAGAGAACTTCATCACTATCCTTTGTTCCAATAATCACTTGAGAGACGAATCTCGTAAATGCTACACCTTGAAAGACTTTTCTAAACTCATCATCGAAGATCTCCTTTAAGACTAGATGAAGTACTATTCTACTGAGATCACCAACTGTATAAGACCCATTCATGCTTTCATGACACAACCCATCCTCATCAATGTAAGAAAGATTCTGAAATGAGGTAAGAAATTGATATATATATGTATCAGGTTGTAGATTGATTGAAGAGATCCTCTTCAGAAAGAGACCTATATCAGGTGGATAATCTATTTCAAGACGATAGATTCGATTCACACGGACCATTTCTTTATTGATATCCGAATGAAAGTCATAAACCAGATTCTCTATACTAGGACATTCCCAATTCACAGTCTTTTCCTGCTACACCCGGAACATTGTACTCAGGGTTCCAAACCTCCAGTGAGTGACTATAAACGATTATGTCATCGAGGTTTTCCTGGTCAAGGTAAGGCTTTGAGTTATCCATTTAAGTGCGGAACAAGACCTGAATTAGGATGATATTCATATAGCGGTTACTCTTTGTTATGGAGTCTCCACTCTGAAAGCTCTTTCAAATAGCATG